AAAAAAATCTATATGAAAAATTTTTATATATAAATAAATTTTTTATAGTTTGAATATTTTAATTTAAATTTATTTTACATATAAATTATAGTATGAATTTTTAATTATTTTAATAATTTTTAAAAATTTAATTTAATAGTAATTAATATTAAAAATTTAAGAAATTAAGATTTAGTAATATTTAATAATTATTAACAAATTTTGTGCCAGCAGTTGCGGTTAAACAAAAAATAATTTAAATTTTATCAGTATTAAATAATAAATATAATTTTTGAAAGTAAATAATTGATTATTAGGTGAAATTTTAATTAATTAAAATTTTAATATAAATATATGATTTAATAAATTTTTTTAAAAAACTAGGATTAGATACCCTATTATTTAAAATTAATATTAAAATACTAAAATATTATATAATTATTTATAAAAACTTAAATAATTTGGCGGTATTTTAGTTCATTTAGAGGAATCTGTTTAATAATTGATAATCCACGAATAAATTTACTTAATTTATAAATTTTGTATATCGTTGTTAAAAAAATATTTTTTTATAAAAATAATATTTTAAAATTTTAAATAAAATTAATTCAGATCAAGATGCAGGTTATAATTAAGAATATAATGGATTACAATAAGAAAAAATTAAATGAATTATATTTTGAAAAAAATATTTGAAGGTGGATTTAAATGTAATTTTATTTAATTTAATAAAATGATTAATAATTAAAATATGTACATATTGCCCGTCGCTTTCATAAAAAATTGAAATAAGTCGTAACAAAGTAGGGATACTGGAAAGTGTTCCTAGAATGAACAAATTAGAGCTTGGGAAAGTATTTCATTTACATTGAAAAGATATTAAATTTAATTAATTTGAGGGGGAAAAATTAATAAAAAGAAAATAATAGAAGAAATTTTAGATAGGGTGCTTATATGGGGGTTTAAGTATTTTTGAAGAAATAATTGAAAAATTTATAGTGAAGTAGTATTGTGAAAGAATTTTGAAATATATGAAAATAAATTTATATAAAAGTATATTTTATTTATAGTATCTTGTGTATCAGAGTTTATTAATAAAATTTTTTAGGTAAAAGTTTCTCGAATTTTAAAGGGCTAATTAATTAAAAAAGTTAATGTTGAATAATTATTTTTAATAATTAATTAGAAATGAAATGTTAATCGTTTTAAAATATATCTAGTTTTTTTAAAAATAAATTTAATTTAGAATATTAAAGATAATTTTTTATTTTTTTTTAAAAAATTAAGATTAATATTTAATATTTTAAGGGATAAGCTTTAAAATAAATTTTTATAATTAATATGTTGGGATAATTAAAATTTTAAAATTTATATTGTTAATAAATTATAGTTTTTAATAAAAAATAATTTAAATAAAATTATAAAATTAGTATATTTTGATAAATAATATAATTATAAGTAAAAATAAAATTATAATAAGGAATTCGGCAAAAATTTATATTCACTTGTTTATCAAAAACATGTCTTTTTGTGAATAATTTAAAGTCTAGTCTGCCCACTGAAAAATTTAAAGGGCTGCAGTATTTTGACTGTACAAAGGTAGCATAATCATTTGTCTCTTAATTGGTGACTTGTATGAAAGATTGGATGAAATATATACTGTCTCATTATAATTAATAAAATTTAATTTTTTAGTTAAAAAGCTAAGATGATTTTAAAAGACGAGAAGACCCTATAGAGTTTGATAATTATTATTATATTAGGATAATGTAAAATTTTAAATTAAAATAATGATAATTATTTTGTTGGGGTGACAAAAAAATAAAATAAACTTTTTTTAAATAATTTACATATATAAATGAATAAATGATCCATTTTTAATGATTAAAAGAAAAAATTACCTTAGGGATAACAGCGTAATTTTTTTTTTTAGGCCTAATAAGAAAAAGAGTTTGCGACCTCGATGTTGGATTAAGATAAAATTTAAATGCAAAAGTTTAAAATTTTGATCTGTTCGATCATTAAAATCTTACATGATCTGAGTTCAAACCGGTGTAAGCCAGGTTGGTTTCTATCTTTAAATAAATAAAATATTTTAGTACGAAAGGATCAAATATTTGAAATAATTTTTTATACGTGAATATTAATAAATATTTTAAACTATTTTGGCAGAAAAAATGTAATGATTTTAGAAGTCATAAATATATATGATTAAATATATATGTAGTAAATGATAATAAGTGATATTATAATATTTATTATGAGAATATTGATTATGATTATTGGAGTTTTAGTAGGGGTAGCTTTTTTAACTTTATTAGAGCGGAAGGTTTTAGGTTATATTCAGATTCGAAAAGGTCCTAATAAAGTTGGGTTTATGGGAATTTTACAGCCTTTTGCTGATGGTATTAAATTATTTACTAAGGAACAAACTTTTCCTAATTATTCAAATTATATTTCTTATTATTTTTCTCCTATTGCTAGATTTGTGCTTTCTTTAATAGTTTGAATATTAATTCCTTATTATTTTAATATAATTAGATTTAATTTAGGATTTTTATTTTTTTTATGTTGTACTAGAATGGGGGTTTATACAGTTATAATTGCTGGGTGATCTTCTAATTCTAATTATACTTTATTAGGGGGTTTACGAGCTGTTGCTCAGACTATTTCTTATGAGGTTAGTTTGTCTTTAATTATATTATCAAGAATTATAATAATTATGGATTTTAATTTGATAAAATTTTTTGAGTATCAGGAAGAAATTTGATTTGTTTTTTTTATAATTCCTTTAGGATTAAGATGATTATCCTCAAGATTAGCTGAAACTAATCGTACTCCGTTTGATTTTGCGGAAGGTGAAAGAGAATTGGTAAGAGGGTTTAATTTAGAATATAGAAGAGGAGGATTTGCTTTAATTTTTTTAGCTGAATATTCAAGAATTTTATTTATAAGAATATTATTTATTTTATTTTATGTAGGAGGGTATAGATTAAGATTAATGTTTTATTTAAAATTAGTAATTATTTCTTTTATTTTTATTTGGGTTCGTGGGACATTACCTCGGTATCGTTACGATAAATTAATATATTTGTCGTGAAAAAGATATTTACCTTTATCTTTAAATTTTTTATTATTTTTTATTGGGTTAAAAATTTTTTTAATATAAATAATTTTTTTAGTATAAATTAATAGAATAAAAATATTCTTTCTTAAGTTTTCAAAACAAATGCTTTAACAAGCTCATTAATTAATCAAAAATTAGATTATCTCAATATTTTCTAATTAAAGGATTAATTAAGTAATAAGAAAAATAAATAACTGATAATAATTGACCTGTGAAAATATAAGGATCTTCAACAGGTCGTGCACCAATTCAGGTTAAAAGGCAAATAGTTATTATTATAATTCAAAATAGAATTTGATTAAGAGGGTAAAATTGAAGACCTTGAATTTTTTTATTAAAAGTAAAAGGTAAAATGGCTAGAATAAGAATAGATAAAATTAATGCAATTACACCTCCTAATTTATTAGGGATAGAACGTAAAATAGCGTAAGCAAATAAAAAATATCATTCAGGTTGAATGTGAATTGGAGTAACTAAAGGATTTGCAGGAATGAAGTTATCAGGATCTCCTAAAAGATAGGGGTTGAATAAGATTAAAATTGATAAAATAAAAGTTAAAATAATAAATCCAATTAAATCTTTAAAAGTAAAATAAGGATGAAAAGGAATTTTATCATAGTTTCTATTTAAACCTAAAGGATTATTAGATCCTGTTTGATGTAGAAATAAAAGGTGAATTATTGTTAATATTAAAATAATAAATGGAAATAAAAAATGAAATGAATAAAATCGAGTTAAAGTAGCATTATCGATAGCAAATCCTCCTCAAATTCAATTAACTAAGGTTGTTCCTAAGTATGGAATAGCGGAAAGAAGATTAGTAATTACAGTAGCTCCTCAAAAAGATATTTGACCTCAAGGAAGAACATAACCTATAAAAGCTGTAGCTATTAATATAAATAAAATGATAATACCAATTATTCATGTATAAAAAAAATTGAAAGATTCATAATAGATTCCTCGTCCAATATGAAGATAAATACAAATAAAAAATAAAGATGCTCCATTAGCATGGAGAGTACGAATTAATCATCCATAGTTAACATTTCGACAAATATAATTAACTCTGTAGAAAGCTAATTCAATATTAGCAGTGTAATATATTGATAAAAATAATCCAGTAATAATTTGGATAATTAAACAAAGGGCTAATAAAGAACCAAAATTTCATCATGATGAGATATTTGAGGGAGTAGGTAAATCAATTAAAGAATTATTAATAATTTTAATTAGAGGATGAGATTTACGAATTAGATAAAAGTTATTTTTCATTAGTATTTAAAAGATCGAAGAGGGCCATAAAAAATATTGGTAATTTTTACTACTGCAATTAAAACAATAAATAAATAAATAATTATTATAATTATTAAAAAAAAAATTTGGTTATTATATAATTTAGAAATATTGATTTTATTTTCGTTATTAAAAAAAATAAATCAATTGAAAAAATTATTTATTTCATTATTAAAATAAAAATTTAGTCAGTTTAAGTTTAATTTATAAAGGAATCTAAAAAAAAAAATTAATATAAAAGATAAAATAATAGAATTTTTAAATAAAATATTAAAATTAAATAATTCATTAGAAGCAATACTAGAGACATAAATAAATAGAACTAATAATCCTCCTATAAAAACTAAAAATAAGATATAAGAAAATCAGTATGTATAATTAATTATTCCTAAAATTAGGCATGTTAGTAAAGTTTGGGTTAAAATTGATAATCCTATTGAAATAGGATGATTTAAAAAGTATATAATGAAAGATAATAAAATTATAAATAAAGAAATAAATATTTTGATTATACAAAGAATATTTTATATAAAATAATAATTTTGGAGATTATAGATAAAGAATTTCTTTTTCTTTGAAGTTTCTAAAATAAAAATTTATTTTTGGTTTACAAGACCAATGTTTTATTTTAAACTATAAAAACTAATGATAATTTTAAATTTAGTATTAGTAGTAATAGTAATATTTGTATTTGGAAATTTGATTTTTGTTTCAAAACATAAACATCTATTAATTGTTTTATTAAGATTAGAATTTATTGTTTTAAGAATTTTTTTTTTAATAATAATAATATTAAATTTTAGAGAATATGATATATATATATTAATAGTTTTTTTATTATTTTCTGTATGTGAAGGAGCTTTAGGGTTATCTATTTTAGTTTCAATAATTCGAACTCATGGAAATGATTATTTTCAAAGATTTAATTTATTATAAATGATAAAATTTTTATTTATATTGTTATTTATAATTCCTTTATGTTTTTTTAAAAATATATTTTGAATGGTTCAAATAATATTATTGTTAATAATATTTATATTTATAAATTTATCAATTGATATTAATATATTTAGAAATTTAGGTTATTCTATGAGATGTGATTTAATTTCTTATGGTTTAATTTTATTAAGAATTTGAATTTGTATATTGATAATTATAGCAAGAGAAAGATTATTTAAAAATAATTTTTATAGAAATTTTTTTTTATTAAATATTTTATTATTATTAATAATATTATATATAGTTTTTAGAGTTATAAATTTATTTATATTTTATTTTTTTTTTGAGAGAAGATTAATTCCAACTTTAATATTGATTATTGGTTGAGGTTATCAGCCAGAACGAGTTCAAGCAGGAATATATTTATTAATATATACATTATTTGTTTCTTTACCTATACTGGTAGGAATTTTTTTTATTTTCAGAGACTTAAATTATATAATTATTTATTTTTATAAGTTTTTTGAAATAAATTATTTTTTATTATATTTATCTATAATTTTAGCTTTTTTAGTAAAAATACCTATATATTTTGTTCATTTATGACTTCCAAAAGCACATGTAGAAGCACCAGTATCAGGTTCAATAATTTTAGCTGGTATTATATTAAAGCTAGGAGGATACGGACTTTTACGAGTTATAATTCTTTTTCAAAAATTAGGGATAAAGTTTAATTTTATTTGGATTATTATTAGTCTATTAGGGGGGTTTTATATCAGATTAAATTGTTTTTGTCAAGTAGATATAAAATCATTGATTGCTTATTCCTCAGTAGCTCATATAAGTTTAGTAATTTGTGGTATTATAACTATAAATTATTGAGGAATAATAGGTTCTTATATTATAATAATTGGGCATGGGTTATGTTCTTCTGGAATATTTTGTTTAGCTAATATTAATTATGAACGTATTCATAGACGAAGATTATTTATAAATAAAGGTATGATAAATTTTATACCTTCTATAAGATTATGATGATTTTTATTAATATCTTCAAATATAGCAGCTCCTCCCTCAATAAATTTATTAGGGGAAATTAGATTATTAAATAGAGTAGTAAGATGATCTTGAATAACTATAATTTTGTTAGTTTTAATTTCTTTTTTTAGAGCTGGGTATAGATTATATTTATATTCTTATACTCAACATGGGAAATTTAATATAAGAATTTATAGATTTTATACTGGAGTATCACGAGAATATTTAATATTGATATTACATTGAATTCCTTTAAATATTTTAGTTTTAAAAATTGATTATTTTTTTGTTTGATTTTATTTAAATAATTTAAAAAAAATATTGATTTGTGGAATCAAAAATATGAAATTTTCATTTTAAATCATTAAAAAAATATATTCAATTTGTTTTGTAAGTTTTTTTTTTTTATTTTTTTTTAGAATAATTATATATATATATGTTATGTATTTTATTATAGATAATAAGGTTTTATTTTTAGAATGAGAAATTATTTCATTTAATTCAATAAGAATTGTTATATCTATTTTGTTAGATTGAATATCTTTATTATTTTTAATATTTGTATCTTTAATTTCTTCTGCGGTAATTTTTTATAGTAAAAGATATATACATTCTGAGTTAAATTTAAATCGTTTTATTATACTAGTTTTATTATTTGTATTTTCAATGGTTTTATTGATTATTAGACCAAATATAATTAGAATTTTTTTAGGTTGGGATGGATTAGGATTAGTTTCATATTGTTTAGTAATTTATTATCAAAATATTAAATCTTATAATGCTGGGATATTAACAGCTTTATCAAATCGAGTAGGAGATGTAATAATTTTAATGGTTATTGCTTGAATAATAAATTATGGGAGATGAAATTATATTTTTTATTTAAATTTTATAAATAATGATTTTTCTATAAAAGTTATTGGAATTTTATTAATTATTGCTGCTATAACTAAAAGAGCTCAGATTCCTTTTAGATCATGGTTACCTGCAGCAATGGCTGCTCCTACCCCAGTTTCTGCTTTAGTTCATTCTTCAACATTAGTAACGGCAGGGGTATATTTATTAATTCGATTTAATATATTATTATTAGATATAATATTTTTAAAGATTTTATTAGTATTATCAAGATTAACAATATTTATAGCTGGGATTTCAGCTAATTATGAATTTGATTTAAAAAAAATTATTGCTTTATCAACTTTAAGACAGTTAGGTTTAATAATAAGAATTTTAAGAATGGGATTACCTGATTTAGCATTTTTTCATTTATTGACTCATGCCATATTTAAGGCTTTATTATTTATATGTGCGGGGGTGATTATTCATATGATGAGAGATATGCAAGATATTCGTTATATGGGGGGTTTAGTTAATTATATTCCTTTAACTACTTTATGTTTGAATATTTCGAATTTAGCATTATGTGGAATGCCTTTTTTAGCAGGTTTTTATTCTAAAGATTTAATTTTAGATATGGTTAGAATAAGAAATTTAAATATAATGATTTTTTTATTATATTATATTTCTACGGGATTAACTGTTTTTTATACTATTCGTTTATTATTTTATTTAATAATTAATGATTTTAATTTAATAGTTGTTTATAATTTATATGATGAAGATTATATTATATTAAAAAGAATATTTATATTATTGTTTATAAGATTAGTGGTAGGAAGATCTTTAAGATGATTAATTTTTAAATATCCTTATATAATTTTTTTGCCTTTAAATATAAAAATAATAGTAATTTATGTAAGATTATTGGGATTTTTTTTAGGTTATATAGTGAGAAATATAAAGATTTATTCTAAAAATAAGTTTTTATTAACTTATAATTTAAGAAATTTTTTAAGAATAATATGATTTATACCGAATTTATCAACTTATGGTTTAAATTATTATTTTTTAAAATTCGGTCAGAATATTATGAAAAATATTGATATGGGGTGAAGAGAAATTTATAGAGGGTATAGAATGTATAATATTATAAAAAAGTATTCTATTTTTTATAATATTATACAATTAAATAATTTTAAAATTTATTTATTTAGATTTATTTTATGAATATTAATAATATACATTATTTTATTTTAAGAAAAATTTAAATAGCTTATATTTAGAGCATAATATTGAAGATATTAAGGAAATTATTAAATTTTTAAATATTTTTTTTAAAAAAATTATTTATAAAAAAGTTATTTTATTTTTACAATGAAAATGTAATGTTTTTAATAAACTATATAAATTTAAGAAAGATAAAGAAATATTAATGATTATTAATCACTAAATATTAAGTTAGCAGCTTAATTTATTATATTTCTAATTGGAATTTGAATTCATTAATATCATTAACAGTGATATACCTCTATTTTGGTTTCAATTAATAAATAAGGAGTAATTAACTCTATCTTTTAAGTCGAAATTAAATGCAATATTGCTTCTTATTTAAGATAAATTAAAATTAATATTTTTTGAATGCAAATCAAATGTTTTAAATAAACTATAATCCTAATTTGTTCAGTTTAGTATATTTTGATTTCATTCATGGTAAAGTCCAATTAGTAAAATAAAAATAAAAAAAAATCTAATTTTTATTATTGTGAGAAAATTTACTAGATAGAAAGAGTAGATTAAGGGGAAAATTAAAGCAATTTCAATATCAAAAATTAAAAAAATTACTGTAATTAAAAAAAAGTGAAGAGAAAAAGGAATACGGGCAGAAGATTTAGGGTCAAATCCGCATTCAAAGGGGGAATTTTTTTCACGGTCTATAAAAGATTTTTTAGATAAAATTAATGAAAGAAATATTATAATATTAGAAATAAAAATAATAATTAAAGATATAGAAAGTAAAAGAATAATTATTTATATTAAGATTTTTAAACTTTTTGATTGGAAGTCAAATATACTAAATATATTATATAAATAAGTTAATTTCCTCATCAATAAATAGAGATATAAAGGAATAATCATACTACATCAACAAAATGTCAATATCATGCTGCTGCTTCAAATCCAAAATGATGATTTGAAGAAAAGTGAAAATTTAAATGACGTAAAAGGCAAATAGATAAGAAAATAGTTCCAATAATTACATGAAGGCCATGGAATCCTGTAGCTATAAAAAAAATTGATCCATAAATTCTATCGGCGATAGAGAAAGGGGCTTCATAATATTCATAGGCTTGAAGGATAGAAAAATAAATACCTAAAATGATAGTTAAAAATAAACTTTGAGATATTTGAGAAAAATTATTTTCTATAATGGCATGATGAGCTCAAGTAACTGTAATACCAGAAGAAATTAAAATAATAGTATTTAATAGGGGAATTTGGAAAGGATTAAAAGGTGTGATTCTTAATGGAGGTCATAGAGCTCCAATTTCAATATTAGGGGAAAGTCTTCTATGAAAAAAAGCTCAAAAAAATGAGATAAAAAAAAATACTTCGGAGATAATAAAAAGAATTATACCTCATCGTAAGCCTTTTGAAACTATTATAGTATGTTTACCTTGGAAAGTTCCTTCTCGACAAATATCTCGTCATCATTGATATATAGTTAATAAGATAATAATATATCCTAAAATTATTAAATTTATATTGTAGTTATGAAATCATTTAATTATACCAGTTATTAAGGTTATAACTCCAATAGATCCTGTAAGAGGTCAAGGTCTATAATCCACTAAATGGAAAGGATGATTGTTGTTTATAGTCATTAGTTTACTTCTCTAGAATATAAAGTTCTTAATACAGAGATTACATAAGATTGAATAATTGCAACTGCTGATTCTAAAATTAAAAGTAAAATTTGAATAATAACTAAAAAAAATAGAAGATAAGTAGGTATATTAATACCATTATTTCTTAGTAAAGTTAAAAGAAGATGACCTGCGATTATATTAGCTGTTAAACGAACTGCTAAAGTTCTAGGACGAATAATGTTTCTAATAGTTTCAATTAAAACTATAAAAGGTATTAAAATTCTAGGAGTTCCTTGGGGGATTAAATGAATAAATATATGTTGGGAATTATTAATTCATCCGTAAATTATAAAACTTAATCATAAAGTGAGAGAGATAGATAAAGAAATTGTTAAATGGCTAGTTCTAGTAAAAATATAGGGGAAAAGACCTAAAAAATTATTAAAAAGAATAAATGAAAATAAAGAAATAAAAATTAAGGTAGAACCATTAAAACTGTTATTTCCTAAGAGAATTTTAAATTCATTATGAAGTTTATTTAAGATAAAATTTCATAAAATAAATTGACGATTAGGAATAATTCAAAAAGAAAAAGGAATAAATATAAATCCAATAAAAGTTCTAATTCAGTTTAATTGAAAAGAAAAAATATTAGTAGAGGGGTCAAAGATTGAAAATAAGTTAGTTATCATTTTCAATAATTTTTTTTTGTAGGATTTTTTGAATTATTTATTAATAAAATATTTTTATTATTTAAATTAAAAATATAATAATTTAATACATTGAATAAAATAAAAATAAAAATAAAAAAAAAAAAGGAAAAAATTCAATTGATAGGTATTATTTGAGGTATAAAAGAATATTACTTGTAGGTAATAATATAAATTTGACATATTTATGTTATGATTTAACTAATTCTTTCATTAGAAGTAAGTGCTACTTTACTATAAGATGGTTTAAGAGACCAGTACTTGCTTTCAGTCATCTAATGAAGAATAATTATTAATTCAATTAATAAAATTTTTTATATTAATTCTTTCGATTATGATAGGTATAAAACTATGATTAGCCCCACAAATTTCTGAACATTGTCCGAAAAAAATTCCTGGGCGATTAATAAATAAACTTCCTTGATTTAAACGTCCAGGATTAGCATCAATTTTAACTCCTAAAGAAGGAATAGTTCATGAGTGAATTACATCAGAAGCTGTAATTAAAATTCGAATTTGATTATTTATAGGTAAAACAATACGATTATCTACGTCAAGAAGACGAAAGTTATTTAAATTTCTTTTTTCGTAGTTAATTATATAAGAATCAAATTCTACATTATTAAAATCAGAATATTCATAACTTCAATATCATTGATGGCCAATAGATTTTAATGTAATAATAGGATTATTAATTTCATCTAAAAGGTAGAGAAGTCGAAGAGAAGGAAGAGCAATAAAAATTAAAGTAATAGCAGGAATAATAGTTCAAATTAATTCGATTATTTGACCTTCTAATAAGAATCGATTAATATATTTATTAAAGAATAAATTGGTTATAAGATAACCTACTAAAATAGTAATTATTAATAAAATTATTAAAGTATGGTCATGAAAAAAAATAATTTGTTCTATTAAAGGAGAAGCTCTATTTTGTAAGTTAAAATTAGATCAAGTTGCCATTTCTAAAAAAAGGAAAAATCCTTTATAAATGGGGTTTAAATCCATTACATATAGTCTGCCATATTAGAAGTTTCTTAAAATAGGAAGTTCATTATAAGAATGTTCTGATGGAGGTAAATTTTGAAGTCATTCAATAGAGGAAGGTATATTGAGAGTAAATAAAATAATGTGTTGATTAATAAAAGATTCTCAAATAATTATTATTATTATTATTATAGAGAATAATGAAATATAAGAACCAAAAGAAGAAATAATATTTCAAGAAATAAAATTATCTGGATAATCAGAGTATCGACGAGGTATACCAGCTAATCCTAAGAAATGTTGAGGGAAAAAGGTTATATTAACTCCAATAAATATAGTAATAAATTGAATTTTTAAGAGAAAGGGATTTAAAGATAAACCTGAAAATAAAGGGTATCAATGAATAAAACCTCCTATAATTGCGAATACTGCACCTATGGATAAAACATAATGAAAATGAGCAACAACATAGTAAGTATCATGAAGAGTAATATCGATAGAGGAATTAGCTAAAATAACTCCCGTTAGTCCTCCTACAGTAAAAAGAAAAACAAATCCTAAACTTCATAAGGTTGAAGGATTATAATTAATTTGAGTACCATGAAGAGTAGCTAATCAACTAAAAATTTTAATACCTGTAGGAACTGCAATAATTATTGTGGCTGAAGTAAAGTAAGCTCGGGTATCAATATCTATACCGACAGTAAATATATGATGAGCTCATACGATAAAACCTAGTAAACCAATGGCTATTATAGCATAAATTATCCCTAAACAACCAAAAGTTTCTTTTTTTCCTCTTTCTTGAGAAATAATATGAGAAATTATACCAAACCCTGGTAAAATTAAAATATAAACTTCGGGATGGCCAAAAAATCAAAATAAATGTTGGTATAAAATTGGATCTCCTCCTCCCGCAGGGTCAAAAAATGATGTGTTAATATTACGATCAGTAAGAAGTATAGTAATAGCACCTGCTAGAACAGGTAAAGAAAGTAAAAGAAGAAGAGCTGTAATTCCTACAGCTCACACAAATAGGGGTATTTGATCAAATGATATATTGCTAACACGTATGTTAATAATTGTAGTGATAAAATTAATGGCTCCTAAAATAGAAGAAATTCCTGCTAAATGAAGGGAAAAAATAGCTAAATCTACTGAGCTACCTCTGTGAGCAATATTAGAAGATAGTGGGGGGTACACTGTTCATCCTGTTCCTGCTCCATTTTCAACAATTCTTCTTGAAATTAAAAGGGTTAAAGAAGGGGGTAAAAGTCAAAAACTTATATTATTTATTCGAGGGAAAGCTATATCAGGGGCTCCTAATATTAAAGGAACAAGTCAATTACCAAATCCTCCAATTATAATAGGTATAACTATAAAAAAAATTATAATGAAAGCATGAGCTGTAACAATAGTATTATAAATTTGGTCATCTCCAATTAAAGAACCTGGATTTCCTAATTCAGTTCGAATTAGAAGTCTTAAAGAAGTTCCTACCATTCCTGCTCAAATTCCAAAAATAAAATATAATGTTCCAATATCCTTATGATTAGTAGAATAAAGTCATTTTCGCTAATAAAATGGCTGAAGATAAGCGATAAATTGTAAATTTATTTATGAGAAAAATCTCTTTTATTAGTCTTATATTCAATAATGATTTAAAATTGCAAATTTTAAGGAGTAAATTAATTACTAAGGCTTAAAGAAATGACTTTTTTTATAATTTTGAAGATTATTAGTTTATATAACTTAAAACCTTAAAAAAAAAAAAAGGTATTAAAAATTATTCCTATAATAGAAATTATATTAATAATATTAATTATAAATAATTGTTTATTTTTAAAAAAAAATTTAAATCATTTTATTTTAAGATAATTATATATAATTGAAGAATAAATAATTCGAATATAAATAAATATTATAATTAATCTTATTAAAATAAAAATAAAACAAATTAGGAAAAAATTATTGTTAATAAGAAAATTAATAATAATTCATTTAGGGAAAAATCCTAAAAATGGAGGTAAACCTCTTAAAGAAAAAAAGTTTAAAAATAATGAAAATTTAATAGAATAATTTATATTAATGATAAATAATTGATTAATAAAGGAAATATTAAATATATTAAATGTTAAACATACAATTCTAATGAAAAAAGAATATAGTAAAAAATAAAAAAATCATAAAATATTACTAATTATTAAAGATATTAATATTCATCCTAAATTATTAATAGAAGAGAAAGCTATAATTTTTCGTAAAGAAGTTTGATTTAAACCTCCTAAAGTTCCAATAATAGTATTAATTATAGCAATTAATATAATAAAATTATTATTAATATAATAAGATAATAAAATTATAGGGGAAATTTTTTGTCAAGATATTAAAATAAAACAATTAAATCAAGATAATCCTTCGATAATATTGGGGAATCAGAAGTGGAATGGGGCTGATCCTATTTTTATTATTATTGAGGAATTGATTATAATAGAAAAAATTGAATTTATTTCAAAATTTTTCAATAAAATTATTTTTATAATAATAGAAAATAAAAAATTAATTGATGCGATAGACTGAACAAGAAAATATTTTAAACTTGCTTCTGAATTTATTAGATTTTTAGGATTAGAAATTAATGGGATAAAACTTAATAAATTAATTTCTAATCCAATTCAACATCCTAATCAAGAATTAGAAGAAATTGAAATTAAAGTTCTAAAAAAAAGAATAAAATAAAAGAATATTTTATTAGAATTTATATAAAAAAAAATATAAAATATAGATAAGATAATGAATTTTAAACTCAATAAATGAATAATATAAATATATTTTAGTGTAAGAAGCACATTAATTTTTGATATTACTAGATATAGTTTAATTCTATAAAATATAATAAAGGTAGAAATTCTACTTAATTTATTCTATCAGAATAATCCTTTAATCAGGCACTTTATTTTAAAAAAAAGAATTATCTTTATATTTGGGGTATGAACCCAAAAGCTTAATTTAGCTTATTTTTAA